GATCCCGATTCAAGATAAATTCATGGGGAAGTGGTATTTCTTTAGGATCTACCCCAGCATTTAGAAATTGGTTAATCGGTAAGGATACATGTACTTGATGACCCGCCCAAGAAAGAGATCCAAGTCCTAGTAGTCCTGCTAAATGGTGATTCAACATAGATTCCACATCTTGGAACCAAACCAATTTTGGAGCAGCTTTGTGATAATGAAACCACCCAGCAAAAAGCATTAATGCTGCAAAGACTAATGCACCAATTGCGGTACAATAAAGTTGTAATTCACTAGTTATTCCGGATGCTCGCCAAATCTGAAAAAATCCGGAGGTTATTTGTATTCCTCGAAAACCTCCGCCTACATCACCGTTCAATATTTCTTGGCCTACGATTGGCCAAACTACTTGGGCACTAGGTCCAATGTGAGTAGGATCGCTTAGCCATGCCTCATAATTGGAAAAACGAGCACCGTGGAAATACATACCACTCAGCCAAAGAAAGATGATGGAGAGTTGACCAAAATGAGCACTAAAAATTTTGCGCGAGATCTCCTCCAAATCACTGGTATGGCTATCGAAATCATGAGCATCAGCATGTAGGTTCCAGATCCAAGTAGTAGTTTCAGGGCCTTTAGCTATTGTTCTTGAAAAATGTCCGGGTCTGGCCCATTCCTCAAACGACGTTTTTACGGGATCCCTATCTACCAAAATTTTTACTTCTGGTTCCGGCGAACGAATAATCATTGAGTCCTCCTCTTTCCGGACAAGACATACAAAGAGACCTGCCAACATTTAAATAATTGGTGAACCTCTGAGAGATATTTAGAATGAATTTATTTTACTTGTATCTCCCATCTCTCTATTTTTTTTAGTTATTTACTAGAGCAATTATGATCTGGAAGTTGATCCAGGGCAAGTGTTCGAATCTATTATGACATAGAAGTGTGGCGCCCAACGGACCTTTTTGAATTATAAGATAAAAACTATTTTGTTGTACAACTTAGACGATTCTTATCTCAATTCTAAAGTATTGTATGTGGATCCTTAATATTTGACTCTATATTATAATACTCTCATTCTAACTATTTAAAATCACACTAACAGCCATTAGTCATTACTAAGAAATATCCAATTATTCAAAGGTTTTGTTTTTCTACTATATTTTATATATATAGTTTGGAATAATTAATAATTATTCCATTAATAAAAACGACCAATATTAATAAAAATTATAGTAGGATAATGCCTAAGCCGAAATTACTTATTTTTGAGATTCGGTTATAAGTTCTATTAATATACGTTTGGATCGCCAATTCATAATAGATCTGATTCCATTTAATTTAAATTATCAGAATACCGCAAAAAAATTGCGCTTTCCTTACTTTGTTATGTTTCCGACGTAACTCTCATCAACTAGTATTAAATACTTTAATTTTTTTTAATAGAAATTTTATTCTAAAATTAGAATTTTTATATTTCTATGTCTTAATATATTTATATTTATTTCATCTTTTAATTTCAAATTTAATTAATAATTCGAATCGATGAATAAAATGATATAATAGTTTATTGAATCTTCTTCTAAATCTAAATACGATAGTGATAAAAAAAAAGAAATATTAAAATATTTGAAATAGTAATTTAATAGTTCCTAATAATAGAAGAAAAAAATAAATAGATTCTGTACTGTATTTGTGTAGGCCTTATCCTTACGAAATATCAGACAAACTAGAACGATCTGATAAGGGATATAATGAAATTCTTTTATTAGTTCTTCCCAGAAGAAAAATTCCATTTTATTAATGAACCAATAACAAAAACTTTTTTTATTCGAAACGTCCCGTGATCTTCAACCAATTATGCGCTTCAATATAATTCCCAGGAGTAAGCGTTATAGCTTGTTTCCAATACTCAGCAGCTTGATCAAACCAAGCCTCCGCAATGTCAGAATCTCCCTGTCGGATGGCCTGTTCTCCCCGGTCGGAATAGGCGGGTAAATTCCTTCCCTTAGAACCGTACTTGAGACTTTCCTACCTCATACGGCTCCGCAGTCAATTCTTTTGGTGTCCTTTTTTTACCTATAAAAAGGAATGAGATTTCTCATAGATCTATCCCACTGTTCGGGGTAACCAAAACAAAAGAAGTTAATCGGATGAGTTTCAAACTTTCAGTTTTTTTAATTAATAAATTTGATTTGATTAATAATCAGTTTTTTTTCGTTTTATCTTTTCTCCCACCTCCAGAAGAATAAAGTATAGGTATTTACTCCTATCGTTAGTATTTTCGGCAAGGTAACTATCTCTATTTCATATCAAATTTTATATAGAATCTTTGAGAAAGACTTTCCTTTATAAAAAAAGTAAGAAAGAAAAGACTTACTATCTTTGGGATCTGATCCTACACCGCCACTCCATACCTTAGTGGATCAACTCTATTACATAAGTTAATTCCTAACTTTTATCGATCTTATATAGGCATAAATAAGCAGTTTTTTATTAATGTATTGGCCCAAAACCTCGTTAATTGATCTTTACGGTGCTTCCTCTCTATCAATTAAAATTTTTTATCCATAGACGACATAGAAAAAAGTATCTAGGCATCTCTGAATTTCTTCATATTTTAAATTTCTATGAAGTCTCTGTCTTTCCTACAGCTCAAAAAATCGGCGTTTTAGACGATGTATATGTAGTGAGCCTATTTTTTTTTAGTTAGTATTTACTAAAAAGGAGGGTCTTCCCCTTTCCTTCTGTTTCCTTCTATAGCGGAGATAGTCGCACGTAATGGCAGATCACTGCCATATTATTAAAAGCTTGGGGTAAGAATGGGTTTCGTTCTAATGCCCTGAAATAATATTCTAAAGCTTTCGTATGTTCCCCATTATTTGTGTGAATAAGGCCTATGTTATAGAGTATATAACTTCGATCGTAGGGGTCGATTTCTAGTCGCATAGCTTCATAATAATTCTGTAAAGCTTCCGCATAATTTCCTTCGGATTGAGCTGACATCCGTTACGGTCGTCATTCGATTCAACGAATCTCCGTTCCAGAACCGTACGTGAAATTTGCATCTCATACGGCTCCTCCTTTAAATACGCATAATGAGAATAAAAAAAAACATGGAATAATAAACAGGATTGAAATATTCTCATTATGAACTGAGTGGGGCTAGTGTTTTTACAAAAAATCTCTAGCCAACCTTCTTGCGCAAGAACTTGTACTAATATCAAACGCCTTGATACTAATATAAAAAGGATAGCTCCAACAATTGCTTTGTCCTCAACGCCCCCTAATTTCCAGGAAATATTCACTTCAACAGTCTTTGATGGTTATACGGGTATCCAAAGTACCAACGAGATGGATGTTTGTTGTCCCAACCATTCTTGTTAGTCCCAATCTAGATAAGAAAAGGGAGTCAGTAAGTCATTTTTGACAAAGCTTTCGTGTTGTCGATTGCTAGGTGTAGTGCTTTTTCCCCTATGCCGCCTGTTGGGACTTTATTACTAGGAAGTAGGATTGACCTGTACCTGTAATACAGAACACACAAGTGTAACCTTCCGCTCAATACTAATACTTAAATTGATAATTGAAGCAGAGTATTTGAGGCTGCATCAATCGGGGATACACGACAGAAGGAATTGTTCTATTTCTAAACTTCACCTTCAACAAGCGTAGATTTTTTTTAATATAGAATAAGAATATTTGTTCTTTATATTTCAAATCATGTGTCTTTCTCATCAAACTAGAAGCAGAAAATAAAAAAAAATCAAATCACACCATCTCTGTAATAAGTAAATGCCTCTTTTTCTCCCGAAGTTGTCGGAATTATGCGTAATAAGATATTGGCCACAATTGAAAAGGTCTTATCAATAAAATTTCCATTTATTCGCGATCTAGGCATAGGTATAAATCCATTCTATAAGAATTCTCATTACCTCTTGTGGAAAAAGGATTCCCCAAACAAAGGATTTGTACAGTACGAAATAACATAAAAACATATTAAGTTCCAAACAAAAAAATGAAATAAAGATACAAAACTTATACTTAAATTTGATTTTTTTCTTTTTTACTTAAACTCATCAATCAATTAATTTGTTCCAATTCGGTGGTAGGTATATATGTGTATAGAAATATATAACTATCTGATATTTCTATATACGACTTGATTTAAGATTTTATTTAAAGGGTAGGAACATCATCTGAACAAATATGACTCTCGATTTTTAGAATTTCACAAGAAAAAACATTTTTTTAACTTGAATTCTTCGAGGAAAGCTTTTTTCTAAAAACTTACTCTATTACTATTAGTTATAGAATAGAATTCTTTGGTTGGTTATACCTATCAAAATATTAAAAATTAATATTTTAATATTTTTTTAAAGGCTCACTATTTTTTCGGTTTTTGAGTCATAATAATTGTGTAGGAGAGATGGCCGAGTGGTTCAAGGCGTAGCATTGGAACTGCTATGTAGGCTTTTGTTTACCGAGGGTTCGAATCCCTCTCTTTCCGTACTTTGACCTAATTCACCAACATTCCTAACTGTAAAATATCAAACAACAAAAAATGAAATCCCATTATTATAACATAACAGTTAGATTCGAGATAAGAAAAAATATATGAGTGGTATAAAATGGGTATCAAACCCCTCACTTTAATCCTTAAGGCAATTTACTTTGATGAAAGAAAGAGATCAGATTGTCCGAACCTTTATACTTTGTATTTTAGTTAGGACTAAGTCTGACGAGAATAATATTCTACAACTAGCAATTCATTTATTTTCAAACCGACCCACTTATTATCTATTATTTGATTGACTAATCCTTTATACGGAAATGGGTCAAGAGTCAAATGTTTGGGCAATTCTTCAGGGGGGGATGAATCAAGATAATTTTGAATTAGAGCTCTGGATTTTTGTTCATCCTTTGCCGTAATAGTATCTTGGGGTTTGCAACGATAACTCGGTATATCTACTATATGGCCATTAACTAAAATATGTCTATGATTAACTAATTGTCGGGCTCCAGGAATAGTTGGAGCCATCCCCAATCGAAAAAGGGTGTTATCCAAACGCATTTCAAGTAATTGTAGTAAAACCTGACCTGTTGACCCTTTGGCTTTTCTGGCGATACGAACGTATTTAAGTAATTGTCGTTCTGTAATACCATAATGAAAACGCAATTTTTGTTTTTCTTCTAGACGAATACGATATTGAGATCTTTTCCCGGAGCGTGATTGGGCTCTAAGATCACTTCCGGTTCTAGGCTTTTTATTTGTTAGTCCAGGCAAAGCCCCTAAACGTCGTATTTTTTTGAAACGAGGTCCTCGGTAACGCGACATAAAGACTCCTTTCTTTATTTATTATTTAAATTATATTATATTTATTTAATATTATTTATTTATATATCATATATCATTTTAAAAAATGTCATTTTACAAACAAACAAACCTAAATTAAAACTAAATAAGAAATGAAACGAAATCTCCTGAAGTATTATATTACAATAAATAATGAGATGTATTGTATATATGATATACAAACCCATTTATATATTTTATCTTTTTAATTTTGTATTAATCTATGTTAATAATTTTGTATTAATCTATGTTAAGTATAAGTAAAAAAAAAAAAAATAAAAGAAAACGAAAGAGTCTTTTTCAGGATTTGTTATACCAAGACTCAACCCTTTGCTTTTCCTTTTATTCATAGTTGGTAATTTCTACCACATTATAGATCAGTAACCTTTTGACGAAGGGCGCCCTTTAATTAAATTATTTTATTTGTTCTTTGATTAAAAAAATAAGAAAATACAACAAATAAAAAGAAAGAAAAGCCTGCTATCGGAGTCGAACCGATGACCATCGCATTACAAATGCGATGCTCTAACCTCTGAGCTAAGCAGGCTCATAGAAATTCTACATACATAAAAACTATATCTTAGTTTAAGCTTATTCATTTTTATTCTTTTATGATATAAATTATATAAACAAATTTTAAATAAATAGTTCAAATCAAATAAAAATAAATATTGAATTTCGTTTATTTTTATCTCTAGAGATTCTAGATTTTTCGTCTAGAGCAGATTCTATGTAAAATTGAAATGTTAATAAATTAATTTGAAAAAAAAATGTCATAATGAAATCGTTCATTATAGAATAGATATAATGAATATCTATTTTTTTCGTTATGTTATTGTGAATTTGCCCCAAGAAAACCTAAAAACAAAAAATGAAATCCAGATCATAATAAAATATTCTTCTATTTTCATTCAAGAGACTAAGACGAAACCCAAAGAATCGACCCTTTGAGTATTATAAACTGCATAAAGGAAAGAGGCATATATATGCTCTCTATTCATCTATATTGAATTGTACCTACAGAAATGATAGAATCATTTCAGATTAGACCAAATAAAATGTATATTTTATTTCTATTTGATAGGCTTCGCAATAGAAAAAAAATAAGATAAAGAAAAAAGGATAAAAAACTTTTCAGTATTTAAATCAGTATAAAAATAAAATCAAAAAAATTGAAAGATAAGGAAGGGGAGGACATCAGATTGGTATCCTAATTTTCTAAAATACAACGGGGATATGGCGAAATCGGTAGACGCTACGGACTTAATTGGCTTGAGCCTTAGTATGTAAACCTGCTAAGTGAAAACTCTCAAATTCAGAGAAACCCTGGAAAAAAAGGGTAATCCTGAGCCAACTCCTTTTTTTACTTTTTTCAAAAGAAAAAAAAAAGGATAGGTGCAGAGACTCAAAGGGAGCTGTTCTAACAAATTGGGTTGACTGTGCTGTGTTGTTATAAGACTTCTTCCGTCTAAATTCCCATCCAAGAAAAAGGGGGAAGAATATACGTACTGAAATGATTAATGACAACCCGAATCTGTTCTTTATTTTTTTTTTTCTAATTTTTAGATAGTTATATATTATATTTATATATAAATATATAATATTTAGAAATCCATACTCTATTTATAGTAGAGATCGAGAATATGAAATTAAAAAATGCAAGAATTCTTGCGAATCCATTCAAAGTTGAAAGCAGAATCAATATCAATTTTATTTATTAAAACATTCACACTCACTCCATAGTCTGATAGATATTGTGAAGAACTTATTAATCGGATGAGAATAAAGATAGAGTCCCGTACTACATGTCAATACTGACAACAATTAAATTTATAGTAAGAGGAAAATCCGTCGACTTTTAAAATCGTGAGGGTTCAAGTCCCTCTATCCCCAATAAGCTTATTTCACTCCCTAACTAGTTATCTTTTTTTGCATTAGCGTTTTGAAGATAGTTATGTTACCCCCTTTTTTCAAATAGAAAGTGTTTTTCTCTTATCATAAGTATTGGGATATATAATAGACGGACAAATAAATATCTTTGATTTGAGCAAGTAGTACTCAGTAGTACTCATTTGAGTAGTTCACAATTCAGATTATTACTCATTTTATAAAATATAAGTAAACTTATATACAAAGTTCTTCTTTTTGAAGACCCA